TTGGGAATCCATTATGATAATCATCCCCGCCTTAAACGTATCTTGATGCCTGAAAGTTGGATAGGCTGGCCCTTACGTAAGGACTACATTACCCCCAATTTCTATGAAATACAAGATGCTCATTGAATGATAAGAAACTAATGTTCATTTATAGTTATACAACACAACTCGAGCCAGATTTCATTCAAGTCAAGGAAGATTTTTATGTTCTGTTTTATTTTATATACGAAGACTTAACATTCTTTCTTTTTGAGTGAGAGAAAGCACAGTATGAACAAAAAATAAGAAAGAAATAGGAAACAAAAAAGAAAAGGTAGCCTAATCTCATTTTCTTCTTTACCATACATGTATACCCATCTACAAAAATGGAGATATATATCTATACACCTGGATGAAATGAATAAGTATGTCTGATGCTCTAGGCTATTAACGAATATGTATCCCGATCCGTCTAGATTAATTTGTAGAATATCTATATGATATATTATTCACGTGTCAGGAACCAGATTTGAACTGGTGACACGAGGATTTTCAGTCCTCTGCTCTACCAACTGAGCTATCCCGACCCTTTCCCGCGCATCATCCTAGTAGAGTCCTTGTATCTATTTTCTAGTAGAGTCCTTGTATCTATTTTATGTCAATTAAAGGGACTAAAAAAGTATTCAATTTTAAAATCTTACCCAGTCAAAAAATTTCTTAGATCTTCAATAAAGAAGACTTTCTTTGTAAGTGTAAGGATAATGATATAGACTGTTAATGATTCAATAATGGAAATTCCTTTTTCATATATGTTTATTTGTGCGGGCTATCCAAAAGACTTGGGAAAAAATCCAAAGATTTTTGTTCGGATCTATTTATGAAAGAATAGAGTGAATGAGAAAGATAGTGAAGTTTGTTTTGTTTGAAGTACTGATGAAAAAAAAAAAGAGACTAACTATTTAGGATTAGGAGATAAAATGGTATTTTTATTAGGGATAGAGGGACTTGAACCCTCACGATTTCTAAAGTCGACGGATTTTCCTCTTACTATAAATTTCATTGTTGTCGGTATTGACATGTAGAACGGGACTCTCTCTTTATTCTCGTCCGATTAATCCGTTTTTAAAAAGATCTATCAGACTCTTGAATGAATGATTTGATCAATGAATATTCGATTCTTACTTCAACTTCGATTTCGATTGAAGTGAATTCACAATAATTATTCATTTTTTCATATACACATACATATAATATAATAAATAATATAATAAATTTGCATTTTTTGCTATGTCAGTATGTATATGTACAGGTATATAGGGCAATCCTTTCTCTAATTTCGATAGAGGGATTCCAGCTACCAACGTAACGCAATCAACTCCATTCGTTAGAACAGCTTCCATCGAGTCTCTGCACCTATCCTTTTTTTGAGTCTAGTTTGTTTTCGCAAAATCAAGATTTGGCTCAGGATTGCCCATTTTTAATTCCAGGGTTTCTCTGAATTTGGAAGTTACCACTTAGCAGGTTTCCATACCAAGGCTCAATCCAATCAAGTCCGTAGCGTCTACCAATTTCGCCATATCCCCCCCCCCCCTTGAAATCGGGATCTAGTTGTAATTCCATCTACCTCTTTTTCGACCCGTTGAATTCATGATTTCCATATCGAAAAAGTGTATTCTGCTATTTTTTTTTGCCATCCGCTATCATTTCATCTTTATTGGATGAACCATATTTGTAATGATTCTATCATTGATGTATCTGCAATTCAATATGGATAGATATATCTTACATATATATGTCTCTCCCCCTTTTATTTTTACAGCGCGATTTGGAATACTGGAACGGTCGATATTTATTCTTTTTTTTCGTCCTATCTTCTACTTTTCCAAATGCAGCCGGGGGAATGTCTCATTCTAATTTGGATTGTATCTTTATCCTTATCTTCTTTTTCTTATCTTAAGGACGATCCACATATACATATTAAGAATCTAATATAATTAAAATTAAGCTATAACTTTTATAAGAAATAATTCGATTTTTTCTAATCATAATTTCAAATTTGATTTGATATAATCATGAAAAATGAAGTCTATTTTTCTATTATTATAGAGTATAGAAATATAGATGAAATATAGATATCCATTATTTGATTTTTTGTATAGAAATTTACAATAAATATAAGTAAAATGTATAATGATAGAATAAAAAAAAAATTCTATTTCGTCATATGTCATATAATATATAATTATATATTAATTTTAATTATAATTTATAATAAATAAAGAAAAATAGGTTATATTATATTAGTTATAATCTTAAGTATATACAACTAGTTTCTAGTTGGTATACAACTAGAAACTATTTAGTTAATAGCAAATTAATAGCTAAGATCCAGTAGGTTATTGAATTACTATAACAGTAACAGTATTTCTGTTATGTGAGCCCGCTTAGCTCAGAGGTTAGAGCACCGCATTTGTAATGCGATGGTCATCGGTTCGATTCCGATAGCCGGCTTTGTCTCTATCTATTTTTTCCATGATGATGTCTCCTCTCCTTTCTCCAAATGTTGGGTCGCCGATCTATTATGTTTATGTCGTGGTAACTTGCAACTATGAATAAAAAATGGATTGGAGAAATTAGGTCTCTACAGAACAGAACAAATCATAAAACGGAGCCTTAACTTCCTATATCTACAAAACAAAAAATCCGGAGATTGATATAATTCATTTTATTCTACTTTGTAGTAGAATAGTAGATTTAGCTTTGTTTATTCTTTAGTTCAGTCTTAATTTCGATTTTTTCCGTAAAATTTCATTCAATAAAAAAAAGGAGTCTTTATTTTATGTCTCGTTACCGAGGACCTCGTTTCAAAAAAATACGCCGTCTGGGGGCTTTACCGGGACTAACTAGTAAAAGGCCTAGCTCTGGAAGTGATCTTAAAAACCAATTGCGTTCTGGGAAAAGATCTCAATATCGTATTCGTCTAGAAGAAAAACAGAAATTGCGTTTTCATTATGGTCTGACAGAGCGACAATTACTTAGATATGTGCATATCGCCGGAAAAGCAAAAGGGTCAACGGGTCAGGTTTTACTACAATTACTTGAGATGCGTTTGGATAATATACTTTTTCGGTTGGGTATGGCTACGACCATACCTGGAGCAAGGCAATTAGTTAACCATAAACATATTTTAGTTAATGGTCGTATAGTGGATATACCAAGTTATCGTTGCAAACCCCGAGATATTATTACCATAAAGGATAAACAAAAATCAAAAGCTCTGATTCAAAATTATATTGCTTCATCCCCTCCCCAGGAATTGCCAAAACATTTGACTATTGACTCATTCCAATATAAAGGATTTGTAAATAAAATAATAGATAGTAAATGGATCGGTTTGAAAATAAATGAGTTGTTAGTCGTAGAATATTATTCCCGTCAAACTTGAACCTAACGAAAATAACAAAGAAAGGTTGAAACCCCCTTTCGACAAAGTGACAAAGTCAAGTAAATAGATCTAAGGGCTTTGACTCACATTTGTCCTATTTACGTATCACAAACGTATAGTAGGATTTTCAATTCTTTTTCGCTCTTTCCGATATTTGTATTTTATGTACCGCAGTACTTAAGAATAGAAAATCTCTTCTCTATCAAATAAAGTCTTAGTCTTACTGTTAGAATAAGGGTATCAATTGTTATTTGATTTGATACATTGTGGTCGGTAACGTTGGTGAATTAACAGAAACGGAAAGAGAGGGATTCGAACCCTCGGTAAACAAAAGCCTACATAGCAGTTCCAATGCTACGCCTTGAACCACTCGGCCATCTCTCCTACATAATCTTATTATTGACCGGAAACCGAGTGAATAGCGGGTTATTCATATTATTGCAGTACAATACGACCAACCAATGGTTCCATAGGAATCAAAAATCCCTTTACAATTTGATATTTCTCAATAACTTCTCTTATCAGCTAACCCATAGATCTATTACAAATTCATGAATCGCCCGTGGATTTTTCTATTTCAATTGTATGGTGTATACACATTATGCAAATAAAACGTATGGTTACTCTACTTTTTTTTTATCATGGAATGATTTTTCCATCCCCCTTTTTATCCTTTTTCCTCTTTGGATCATAACCAAATCAAAACTTCTCAAGTTATCATAATCTGCAGTAAAATAAAGTCCTTGGTTATTCAACTTAGATGAAATAGTAATAGTAATAGTTCCGTTCATTAGTATACTACTAAATTTTCCAATCCGATTCACATATTTCCTATCTATCCTTGCCCCCAAAAGGGACAATTTGAGCGGAAGGTCCACATCTTTTTTTTGTTTTCATTAGAATTAGTTAGTCTGTTTTTATGTTATTTTGTACTGTACAATTCCTTTGTTTGTGGGATCATTTTCCCCGAGTCGGGGGGTAATGATAAGAATTATAGAATGGATTGCTAATTATGCCTAGATCTCGGATAAATGGAAATTTTATTGATAAGACCTCTTCAATTGTAGCCAATATCTTATTACGAATAATTCCGACAACTTTGGGAGAAAAAAGGGCATTTACCTATTACAGAGATGGTGCGATTTGATTCTTTTTTCTTGTTTTTTTAGCCCTCACTCAGTCTTATGAGAAATAGACGTGGGTCAAGATAGAAAGAAATGAAATAAACAAACCTACACTCGATGAAGGTGAAGTTTGGAGATAGAACAATTCCTTCTGTCGTGTATCCTCGATTTATGCAGCCTCAGATGCTTCATCTGTCGATTTTAGTATTGAGCGAAAGGTTACACCTATAGGTTTTCTGTATTGCAGGTCAATCCTACTCCACTAGTACCAATAGGCGGCATAGGGGAAGAAGCACTACACCTAGAAATCAACAGCATGAAAACTTTGTTATATTATAAATTACCCTTTTCCTTATCGGTATCGGGACTAAGAAGAATGGTTGGGACAACAAACATCCATCTCGTTCGTACTTTGGATACCCGTATAACCATCAAAGATCGTTGAAGTGACT